TGGATAAATACCGATAACTCTCGTATAGAGTATTCGAACGGAAAGATCGATTAGATGATGAACTCTTGGTTCTAAGCCATCTCTGACGATTAATCAACAATTCGAAGTGCTTTTCTTGCGTATTCTTGATAAACCAGCCTTTATATATAGATGTAGGAGGATCTGTTTGGGAAGTAAGAAGCCCCTTTGACATCTCCCCATCTGCAAATAATTCTCGATGTGAAAACACAGAGCCGGGGGGCGGATCCTTGAATAGGAAAAAGAATGGATCTGCAGGGTCCCAAATGAATTGGCTTATTCGAAAAAGGCCTTGTTCTTTGGAAGATCTAGCTCTTGTCTGGTACTGCACGGTTCCATTCTGTAAGAACCCCGAATCATTCTCTTGAAGCTCATCCTCTTCATCATAAATGATCCGCTTGACCCGAAATGACCCGGCCCAATAGGGAAATCCCAATTCATTGGGCCTTTCGATACAATCAAATAGAAAGGCCCAAGGGCGCCATATTCTGGGAGCCCAAACTATGTGATTGAATAAACCCTCCTCTATCTGTTGCGGGTCAAGGGGTCCTTCTCCCTCCCCCTCTTCAAACTCCGATTCGTAGTTTTCATAGATAAATCTCTGATCAAGGATAGAACAAGATCCGTTTTGCATCATATCTAAGAGATTCCTCGGTTCGGACCGAAGAAGCAATGTCACTCGATCATTATCAAGCTGGCTGCAATCTTTTTCTGTCCGCGAAGATCCCACCAGAGCGCCTTCCACTTCTAATAGGCCATGAACTAGATCCGAATCATTCTCAACGAGTCCATAAGAATAAGAAGTGATCCCATTTTTTGCATCGGATCCGGGTAGAGACCAAAGGTCTTGAGCGACCGATCCGGCAGAACAATTCAAAAGATAAAGAAGCATCGTTAATTTCTTCATGGTCGTTCCAAGTTCGAAGTACCATTTGTACAAATAAGAATCCCCTTCGTTACATGATTTCTTCTTCATATAGATAGATATAGGATCTATGAGGCAATTACTTAGAAGTACATTTTGTGCTACAGCCCTTCCTATCTGATAGAAAAGGATCCCATGATCCTGAACCGATCTTACCCGGGATCGCAAATCCCAAGTTTGTCTATGAAGAGCGGATCTAATTGTATTAGTGTCTACAATTGATTTCTTCTGTGTAATACTAATCGATAGGGCCTCGTTGGTAAGTGCTACAAGAGCTCGTGCATTGGAACCCATGGTTATGAACCCGAATCCGTTATTATGGAACATTTTCTTTTCCAAGTGAAATCCCCTAGTATATGAAAGAGTGAAAAAGTGCTTTCGTTGTTGTGGAATAAGAAGCCTTCGTATCTTAATGCACGTATTTAATCTATTCGGAGCTATTAGAGCAGGATCCACTTTTTGGGGAATATGAGTCGAAGCAAAAACAAGAATATTTCTAGCGGAACATCTTTCACAATCCCTGGAGAGATGGTTCAATAATAGACCGAGGGATAAGTAATTCGACTCATTCACATCTAGATCATGAATGCTTGGAATCCATATTATGCAAGGAGAAATTGCTTTTGCTAATTCGAATTGAAGGGTGATATAAAATCGGTCTATTTCCGGCATCATATCCATAGTTAGCGCATTCATCCTAGTTAGCAGCTCCAGCTCCGTATCAAGGTCACGATCGGTATCGTCACTAGCATCAATATCGTCACTATCATCAATATTGATATCATCAATAAGAAAACCTTTAGGCTTGTTATCCAGGAACTTGTTCAGAAATACCGTAATGAAAGGAACATAGGAGTTTGTCGCTAGGTATTTGACCAAATAGGATCGTCCACTTCCTATAGAACCTATCACTAAAATACCCCTAGAGGGGGATAAGGCTAAGCGGAGCGAAAAGGGTTTTCCATGAGATGGGAAATGAAAACGAGTAGCCACACACGAAGTTTGTGAATCGGTGAGTGTCTGATAATGAGCAAGGAATATCCGCCTTTCTGCTAAACAGGATGTATTGAACTCATAATTCATTAGATACCTTTTATGAATGTCAACTAAGTATCGTAAGTAAATTGCTCCCGGTTGTCCAATCATTTGATAACCAGAGTCATTCTTTGATAAATGATCACTATGAGTTAGACTCCATAGAATTGGATCAATCCCCTTTTCTGTCGTTAAGGTGGAGAACGGAACCAAGAATTCTCTTTCTTCATCACCAATCGAATCACTGCTCGCGACCCAGGATTCTATTTTATCATCAATCCAACCCCCGTTCACGCTTTTTCTTTTTCTTATCAATGAATAGATCTCTTTACTTGTATGACTTAGGTGTCTCGTATTTAGCGAAAAAGTGATTCGATTGATGGAATTTGGTATGAGATCAACGATATCGATGAGATTGATATTCAAATATTTCTTCTTAGAACGTATTGATTTGACCCCATAAGCGGGACCAAGCATGTTGACGCCAGCAGCAGAACCCCGTATTGCTTTTAGAGAATCTCC